GGGTCTGATCGATCCTATTTTTTCTTTATTTGATGTAAGGTAAGGGTCAATTTTATTGTAGAGCCGTATGCAATGCATAATGCCCGTACGGTTGTTCGATTCTATCTTTTTTTCTTGTTATTCTTTTATCTTCCCCTCATCATGCGAAATAAAGAAACCTTTTATTTTCTTATATCATCAGGGTAATGATCCATCAACCTGCTGGTTCTTTTTCTGAAGTAGCAACGGGAGAATTCATCCTGGAAGTGGGAGAACTGCTGAAACTACGTGAAACCCTGACAAGGGTTTATGTACAAAGAACGGGCAAACCCCTATGGGTTGTCTCCGAAGACATGGAAAGAGATGTTTTTATGTCAGCAACAGAGGCCCAAGCTTATGGAATTGTTGATCTTGTAGCGGTTGAATGACAATAGCCTGGATTTCGCATCAATTCGTGATTTGAAATTACCCCTGCCGAGTTTCATATTAATATATTATGACTTTTATTTACTATTCTATTCAATAAAAGGAATTCATAATCATGCGGTTAGGATCGATCTAAACCAGTCCATTATGTATATGATTCAACATGCCAACGATTAAACAACTTATTAGAAATACAAGACAGCCAATTAGAAATGTCACAAAATCCCCCGCGCTTCGGGGATGCCCTCAGCGTCGAGGAACATGTACTAGGGTGTATGTGCGACTCGTTCAGATCATGAACTAGAACAAAGGAAAGAGAACCATGTTCGAATATAAATGATCAAATAGGATAGAACGGAAAACGAACTACATTTCCTATCTAAAAATAAGAAAATGGAGCATATCCCTTTTATTGTGTATGAAATTTATGGTTTCTATTGGTGTAAATCCACTCACCTCAATTCAAGATGAGAAGCAATTCTCCATTGGTAGCAAATGGTTATCCATTAAGCGGAGGAAATCTTAACCCCTCTTGCAAGAACGGACTAACAGGGTCAGCTACCCAGCCAACCTTCATAATTAAATACCGTTACTGTATAGGTAGAGCTCGTTGTGAAAGACCTATTACTGGATAATTAATGGGTAGAGCCGAAGAATGTGAACTATACAAGTTAGCAATAACATTGATTAAATGAAGTAAAGGCTCCGGTGTATAGAGAAGACCTCACCGTTTAAGAAGTAACCATAGAAACGATGGAATCCACTATTTCTTTATCATTGCTATTTTTTTTTATTTTTAATACCTAGTATAGTACAATTTCGTATTTCGAGGCGAAACGCCTATAAAAAAGAAAAAATCGTGGTTGGGAAGGTTATAGTAGCCAAAGCCGTTGGAATTTTTAGTTTATACATTGGAAAAATCCGTTTTGTTATTAATATACTAGGAAAGGGGCAAAAGAATAACTGAAAGAAAGGAAATCTATTAGTTATTCGTGAAAGTTTCATTTATTCAATGACCAGAATTAGACGGGGATATATCGCTCGGAGACGTAGAACAAAAATTCGTTTATTTGCATCAAGCTTTCGGGGGGCTCATTCAAGACTTACTCGAACTATTACTCAACAAAAAATAAGAGCTTTGGTTTCGGCTCATCGGGATAGGGATAAGCAAAAAATCAATTTTCGTCGTTTGTGGATCACTCGAATAAATGCAGCAATTCGTGAAAGGGGGGTATGCTATAGTTATAGTAGATTAATAAACGGTCTGTACAAGAGACAGTTGCTTCTTAATCGTAAAATACTTGCACAAATAGCTATATCAAATAGGAATTGTCTTTATATGATTTCCAATGAGATCATAAAAGAAGTAGGTTGGAAGGAATCCACCGGTTAAACGGAGTTGCCCGGAGAATGAACTCCGGGAAGGTCGAATAAAAATGAATAGAATATGATAAAATATGAGAAAGTAGTCAAAATAAATATGAATCAACAAGTTAAATAAAAAAATTTATTCTTCCCAGATTATTATTTGTTTTCTTACGACACGAGAATTCAATCCGGATTCTTGGATTTTTCCAACAAAATATCAATCCCCGTTTGAGTTCGGGTGGGAATTCGAATTCAAATTCAAGTGAAGAAAGAGTAAACCTATCTTTTTCTGGCTCTAAGACTAGGAGTTCTAGTGGTCGACTCGGTTCTTTCAAATTGTTTCTCATTATTAAGAAAAGGTAACAAAGATAAAATACGAGCTTGTTTTATAGCAATAGTAATTAATCGTTGTTGTTTCAAGGTCAATCTATTCACTCGTCTAGATAATATTTTTCCCTGTTCACTAATAAATCGACTAATTAAACTCATGTTTTTATAATCAATTCGATCCCCCGATTGGATCGGGGGCAAACGCCTACGAAAAGCTCGCTTGGATTTAAGAAAAGTTCGCTTGGATTTATCCATGGTTTGGTTAGTTTATTTCTTATCCCTAAAATCCTATTTCAGCCGTATCTCTAATTAGAATAAAAAAATAGGATTTGGTTTGTTTATAATTATCTTTAACTATGTTAAATATGTTATATATATATAATGTCATTTTTTCCTT